CTTCTTTGTGGTGATAATACCAAAACATCAAGTTGGCTCAATCGTTGATCCTTACAGGCCTCTTGAATCCTCTATTACCTATTTATTTTTCTTTAAGTTGTTTTTGTCTCTAATGCCACTTTTTCCTTTCTTTATTTTTTATTTAATAGGAATTCTCTTGTTAAGACTCTATGAATTGATTAAAACCTCAGATTCATACTCGAACCACGATGATTTAATAAAAAAGCATAAGCTAACCCAAGGATTCTCTGAGTAAGAACCCTTGGTTGATCACGTATTTCATAAATTAGATAAAATGACTGACTAAAAAAAAAAAGAAAGATTTTTCTTTTTTCAAACGGGTTCGGAGTTTTTACCGCCGGATACGAGGTCAAATATTAAGTATGAATCATAGTTCAAATATTTCTTAATCTCATTTATATAGTTCGTGTTCCAGATACTCGAATAAATATCCGATGAAGTAGAACCACCTTTATCAAGGCCACAGATCTATTTTCTAGTACTATCAATAGAATCGATTATAACAAGTCACACACTCATATTCCGGAAATACAGACAGAAAAAAATTCCACGATCGAACTGCCAAAATAGAATAAGCTAGAAATTTGAATTCTAACTGATTGATTTTTTATTCAAAAAAGCGAGGACTTTGTGATTCTTATAAATTTTAAATTTAATTCATTGAAATTCCATCCAATAAAACGGAAGAATTATAAATCTCCAAAATAATAGATAGAAATACCGCAAATAGAGCCATTGCAACACCCATCAATGGAGTCGTTCCCCACCCCGGAGCTACTTTACCATATTCGGAATTCAATGGTTTTAATAAACTCCCGGCATTAGTTTGCCTTGGGCGCGAGCTAGGGCTGTTCTCACCAGTTTGTGTAGCCATAAATCCTATTCTATTCATTGAGATTTGTTGACTTTGTATACGATTCCGTTGTAAATAAACGATCTTATGATAGATACGTCGGGGTCTTGAAATTATATAATCATAATGGAAACTGCAACCCTAGTCGCCATTTTTATATCTGGTTTACTTGTAAGTTTTACCGGGTACGCCTTATATACCGCTTTTGGGCAACCTTCTCAACAACTAAGAGATCCATTCGAGGAACACGGGGACTAGTTGAAGTAATAAGCCTCCCAGCATTGGGAGGCTTATTACTTCAATTGAGATAATGAAAAATCATTTTACTTTTTAGTTCGAATTTGAGGTGGTTCGCGAAAAAAAATAGCGAAAAAAATTATCCCTAGAGTCGATACTAAAAGGAATGTATAAACCAATGCTTCCATAAATTTGATCGTGGTTTACAATTATAGCTTTCCTACTTGTTGGTTTTTTTCATTTTCTTTTTGGGAATCATTTCGAAAGAGCAAGAATCAAAAAAGCGGTGATTCAAATTAACTCCGGTACTCTATGTAAAATCCCCCCAAAAAGAAAATATAGGGGAAAAGAGCAGAAGTGGTTTTGTATCAGACTGCCTGTCTTTTTGTAGTTGGATCCCCAAGTTTTTGGAATGCTCCAAACTCTACTTGAGCATCCAAATCCGGGTCAATGCCGGCAAAAACATCTCTGAACAAGGTTCTCGCACCATGCCAAATGTGTCCGAAGAAGAAGAGCAAAGCAAACGAGGTATGTCCAAAAGTAAACCAACCCCTTGGACTGCTACGAAAAACACCATCGGATTTTAAAGTCGCACGATCCAATTCAAAAATTTCACCCAATTGAGCACGTCTAGCATATTTTTTCACAGTAGCAGGATCACTATAAGTCACTCCATTGAGTTCGCCGCCATAGAACTCGACGGTTACACCTACTTGTTCAACACTATACTTGGATTCTGCCCTTCTAAAAGGAACATCAGCTCTAACAATTCCGTCGCCGTCTACCAAAACGACAGGAAAAGTTTCAAAAAAGGTGGGCATACGACGTACAAAAAGCTCACGCCCTTCTTTATCTCTAAAGATAGGGTGCCCTAACCATCCTACGGCTATTCCATCTCCGTTATCCATTGAGCCTGCCCTGAATAATCCTCCCTTTGCCGGATTATTGCCAATATAATCATAAAAAGCTAATTTTTCAGGAATTTTCGACCAGGCTTCTGATAAACTTTGATTTTCGGCTAGCCCGGCGCTAACTCTTCGATATATCTCTTGCTGGAAATAACCCTGATCCCATTGATAACGAGTGGGGCCAAACAACTCGATGGGAGTAGTTGCTGAACCATACCACATAGTTCCAGCAACAACAAAAGCTGCAAAAAAGACAGCCGCAATACTACTGGAGAGTACAGTTTCAATATTTCCCATACGTAATCCTTTGTATAGACGTTGCGGCGGTCGAACGCTAAGATGGAATAGACCCGCTAATATGCCCAGTGTACCTGCTGCAATATGATGAGAAGCTATTCCTCCCGGAACAAAAGGATCAAAACCTTCCACGCCCCACGATGGATTTACAGGCTGTACTCTTCCCGTTAGTCCATAAGGATCGGACACCCATATTCCAGGACCGTACAGACCTGTTACATGAAATGCACCAAAACCAAAGCAAGCCACCCCGGAGAGAAATAAATGAATTCCAAAAATCTTGGGCAAATCCAAAGAGGGTTTTCCTGTACGTTCATCAGAAAATATTTCTAGATCCCAATAGACCCAATGCCAGATGGCTGCCAAAAAGCATAAACCAGAAAACACAATATGCGCCCCAGCTACACCTTCGTAACTCCAAATCCCCGGATTGGTTACAGTTGCTCCTGTGATACTCCAACCCCCCCATGAATTGGTTATTCCTAAACGAGTCATGAAGGGTATAACGAACATACCCTGTCTCCACATCGGATCAAGAATAGGGTCAGAAGGATCAAAAACTGCTAATTCATACAGAGCCATCGAGCCTGCCCAACCAGCAACCAGAGATGTATGCATTATATGAACGGAAAGCAACCGGCCGGGATCATTTAATACAACGGTATGAACACGATACCAAGGCAAACCCATGAAAATACCCCTTTATCGAAGAAAAATAAACACTACGTAACTTTATTGCATTGGAAAATATTATACTATGACTATTCTATAGACTTCCCCCGTTCGGGGGATTATTTCCTAACATTTCCTAACAAGGGTTAGGTTAATATTGATTCTATATTCTATTCGTAATAATGGAATAATTCTGTTCGTAAGAACAAAGAGAAACAGATTTATTCTATACTCGATAAGTACCAATATGCAATGGTGGATTGATACCATTTTCTATGAGTAAATGCGTCCATCCTTCATTTATCATTAGAAGGATCTATTCATAAAAATGTTCTTTTATTTATTATTTATTTTGTCTTTCTTTATAAAATTTTAGAATCTATGGAAAAATTTCGATAAAGCCCTTATTATAAAGACAATAACACTATATTGTTACGTTTCCACATCAAAGTGAAATATAGTATTTAGTTTTTTCTTTAAACCTATGCCTATTGGTGTTCCAAAAGTACCTTTCCGAATTCCTGGAGAGGAAGATGCAACTTGGGTTGACGTATAGTGCGGCTTGTCAGATATATTTGGTCATGTGGGATTTACCCATTCTCTCCCCCGACCGAGATATCCTCCGTTTCGCCCAAGAAAGATAAATCGAATCATCGAAAAATTGGAGCGTGAAGTGCAATTAAATGCATTATTTGGGGGAATTCATAGAATTCTATCAATTAGAATAATTTATGGTTGGCTTTGGCTGGACGAAAAAATGAAGTATCTAGGCTCCGTTTAGAAAAACCCAATTTGGTAATATATCTATGATTACTACGTGTATCATAACTGATTATTTGTAAAGTTATAATAAAAAGAAATGGTGATGAGGGGGTTTGTCCTATATGTGCAAATCCAAAAAGGGTGGATCGTTACCCGGAGTAGAGCATAAACCTAAAAAGATGAAAGAGACCCATTCAGGAACAAGAAAATACCATCGTGATTTGGATTGAATTTCGATGAAAGAATACATCAATGAGAAGTTAATTCGATAGGTTTATTTACCCCCTTTTTCTTGATATTATCAAAGAAGAAATCAAATTTCATCTTTATTGAAAAAGCGAAGAAAAATCCCTTTCATTTATTCATTTAAAAGTTAAAAACCGAAAAAGAAAAGAAAGAGGATTGGAATCTCTACATTGATTCTTTTCTTCGAAATTTTTTTGAACCGTATGCATCAAAAGGTGCATGTACGGTTCCTAAGGGATACAATTTTACCCCACTCAACCGACTTTATCACGAAAGGTTACTTTTTTTAGGCCAAGAGGTTGATAGCGAGATCTCGAATCAACTTATTGGTCTTATGATATTTCTCACTATTCAAGATGAGACCAAAGATATGTATTTATTTCTAAACTCCCCCGGTGGATGGGTAATACCCGGAATAGCCATTTATGATACTATGCAATTTGTGCCACAAGAGGTCCATACAATATGCATGGGATTGGCCGCGTCAATGGGATCTTTTCTTCTGGTTGGAGGAGAAATTACCAAACGTCTAGCATTCCCTCACGCTTGGCGCCAATGAAGTTTTTTTAGTTGAGAGAAAAAATAAAACTATGCCTTCGCCATATGAATATTAAGTAATAATAGCATGGCACTTCGAATTCGATATGAAAAATTTTTACATTTTTTTCAAAAGATTTGATTATGTATCGAGAGAGTAGTATGGGATAAAGGATATTTCCGCCTTTCTATTATCTACCGGAAGTCCAAGTCAGCGTCACAAACTTGTTTGTTTTCCCACCGCCGGGCTCTTAACAGTATTTAGGTTATAAAAAAAGAGTACGAAAAAACAAAATTTTTCTTTTTTTGGTTGGATCAAAAAGAAACTTTGGGATTGCTGAATCAAAGACAAAAAAAGAATCCATTTTAAAATAGAAAGCAACGGAGCCATCATAGTATTTTTTAATTCTTCCAAAAAAAGAAGGGTGGCATTTTGATCAATTACCCATCTGGGGCTGATAGATTCTACCTTTATCTTTCTTGAATGGGAAAGTTGGGGATCAATTTGATTATAGAGCCGTATGCAATGCATAAAAGATAATGCCCGTACGGTTGTTCAATTCTATTCTTTTTTCTATTATTCTTTAATCTTTCTTTTCTGTTTCTTTCATCACACCAGATAAAGAAACCTTCTATTATCAGGGTAATGATCCATCAACCTGCTAGTTCTTTTTATGAAGCACAAACAGGAGAATTTATCCTGGAAGCGGAAGAACTGCTGAAACTACGCGAAACCATCACAAGGGTTTATGTACAAAGGACGGGCAAACCTTTATGGGTTGTATCTGAAGACATGGAAAGAGACGTTTTTATGTCAGCAACAGAAGCTAAAGCTTATGGAATTGTTGATCTTGTAGCAGTTCAATGAAAAAAAAATGGATTTTGTGCAAATCCACGATTTGAGATTTTATCTCCGAGTTTACTATTAACTAAATAACTAAAAAAATCCGGTTAGGATCAATCTAAACCAGCCCATTATGTATATGACTCAACATGCCAACTATTAAACAACTTATTAGAAATACAAGACAGCCCGTTCGAAATGTCACGAAATCCCCTGCTCTTCGGGGATGTCCTCAGCGCCGAGGAACATGTACTAGGGTGTATGTGCGACTCGTTTAGATCATAAGCTCGCACAAAAAAGGAAGAAAACCGCTTTCAGTATGAATGATCAGTACCCGCGAATAGGATAGAATGGAAGAAGGAACTCCATTCACTATTTAAAAAAGCAAATCTACCCTTCTATTGTGTATAAAGTTTATGGTTTCCGTTGGTGCAAACTCAATCACCTGAATTTAAGATGAAAAACAATTCTCCATAGGTAGCAAACGGTTATCTATTAAGCGGAAAAATCTTAGTGAAATTCAAAAAAAAAAAACAGAAAAATGAAGTTCTCGCTCGGGCAAAAACGGACTACGAGGGTCAGCTACCCAGCTAACTTTTACAATTAAATGCCGTTACTGTATAGGTTGGGTCTCGTTGTGAAAGACCTGTTACTGGATAATTCGTGGGTAGAGCCAAAGAGTGTGATGTGAACTATACAAGTTACCAATAACATTGATCAAATATTAAATGAAATAAAGGCTCCGGTGTATAGAAAAGACCTCGCCGTTTAAGAAGTAACCATAGAAACGAGGAAACCCACTATTTCTTTAAGTCATTTAATTTCTATTTCTTTTTTTTTACTAGGTTTTTGACACCTAGCAAAAGAAAATTTCTTATTTCTTTGATATTTCGCAGTAAAATCTCTAAAATAAAGAGAAAATCGTGGTCGGGAAGGTTATAGTAGCCAAAGCCATTGGAATTTGTATTTTATATATTGGAAAAATCCGTTTGGTTATTAGTTATTAAAAGGCCAGGACGGGAAAAATAATAACTGAAAGAAAAAATCAATTCGTTATTTGTCAAAATTTTATTTATTCAATGACTAGAGTTAAACGCGGATATATAGCCCGCAAGCGTAGAACAAGAATTCGTTTATTTGCATCAAGTTTTCGAGGGTCTCATTCAAGACTTACTCGAACTATTACTCAACAGAAAATAAGAGCTTTGGTTTCGGCTCATCGGGATAGGGATAAGCAAAAGAGAAATTTTCGTCGTTTGTGGATCACTCGGATAAACGCAGTAATTCGAGAAAGGGGAGTATCTTATAGTTATAGTAAATTAATACATGATCTATATAAGAGGCAGTTGCTTCTTAATCGTAAAATACTGGCCCAAATGGCTATATCGAATAGGAATTGTCTTTATATGATTTCCAACGAAATCAGAGAAAAAGTAGATTGGAAAGAATACACTGAAATAAATTAAATGGGGTTCCCCGGAGAATGAACTCCGGGAGGGTGGAGTTGCAGTCAAAATGACTACGAGAAATACGCTAAAATAGTCCAACTGAATGAACACGTTGAATAAAAAAATATTTTTTTGTCTGATTCGTTTTTTTTTTTTTTACGACACAATAATCTGGATTTTAAGGTTTGTCAAATAAAATACCAATCCATGTTTAAGTTCGGATTGGAATTCTAATTGAAGTGAACAAAAAACAAAAAAACTTATTTATTTCTGGTTCTAAGGCCAGTAGCTCTAGTGGTCGACTCGATTCTTTCAAATTGTTTCTCATTATTGAGAAAAGGTAACAAAGATAAAATACGAGCTTGTTTTATAGCAATAGTAATTAATCGTTGTTGTTTCAAAGTCAATCTATTCACTCGTCTAGATAATATTTTTCCCTGTTCACTAATAAATCGACTAATTAAACTCATGTTTCGATAATCAATTCGATCCCCCGATTCAATCGGGGGCAAACGCCTACGAAAAGATCGCTTGGATTTAAGAAAAGGTCGCTTAGATTTATCCATGGTTTGTTTGTTTAGTTTATTTCTTATCCCGAAACTCCAATTTCTTAATTGTTATTTTAACTCCAAATAGGATTATTTTTATTTATTTAACTAAAATATCTTCTATTTAGATTTCTTAGATTTCAATGTGTTCTATATAATGTCATTTTTCCCCTTTCAAGGATAACACATATTTTCAAGGATAACACATATTTGGTTCAATCTATTTCTTAATTTCCCCATGAATCATATGTTTGTAACAATAGGGACAGAATTTTCTCAATTCTAATCGATTGGGCGTATTGTGCCGATTCTTTTGAGTAATATATCTGGAAAGCCCCCTTGATACCTCCTTAACGCCGTTTTGTATACAACTGGTACATTCCAAAATTACCGTTACCCGTGCATCTTTCCTCTTGGCCATGAACCTCCTTTTGATTTTTGATTTACTCAACTCTTCTATTTTGATTCGAAATTAAGAAAAAGAAAAGAAGGAAAAAATAGAAGGTATTAACTTGAAATCCAACTCTAAAAGATCAAAATCAATTAAATTAAAGCCATAGTAAATAATTAATAATTAAGTAAGACAGTGATAATGAGTTCAAAACTCTATTGAACCACGAAGGGCAGTAAAAGATCTTGTATTCTTGCCCTAGACCCCGATTTCCTACTCTAACCCCACCCCCCCGTCTCTATATTTAAGTCGAATTTGAACCTGAGTCTCGCAGGCGTTGAATACACTTTTATTCTTTCTCTTTCGTTCCTTATTCTAAATTCTAAAAATTATAAAAAAGACAAAAGGGGGGTTAGTCACAGATATTTGATTGTATTTCGAATTTTCTTCATTTCTTCCGGTGTAAATGTAAATAGCTAGAATGAAAAAAAGGGGAATGTCAACGCATCAGGGAAAAAACGATTAATCTCTATCAATACACCTGCTAAAGCCCCGAACCATAAGGTACTTAGTACTGGGGCCACGGAGAGATATGTTTTTAGATCTCGCATTGAAAAACCTCCTTTTTTATTGTAAAACATAAAGATAATGCATATATGATGATCAGATGCATGTGTAGTTAAGGGCCACTTAAAGTTAACGGAATCCCTAATTCCAATTGAAATGTACAGCGGATTTTCTTTTCTTAGTATTATATGTTAAAATACGTTAAATGGGGCCAAGACGAAACGGGAAGAAATACTGTGTTTCTCAATCCAGGGAATAGGGATGTGGAAAACAAGACAGGAATTCTCTACAATTACATTGTAGAACAATTGAAGGGATGTGGCGCAGCTTGGTAGCGCGTTTGTTTTGGGTACAAAATGTCACAGGTTCAAATCCTGTCATCCCTACCTATTACTGCCCCTTTGAGCAGTAACGAGGAATCAACTGAGATCACTTCAAATTGCGTTGCGCGGAATCGTTCATTTTTTATGAAACTATAGAATATATGCATATAAAATAAAAACGGATTAGTTAAAAAAAATCTTTCTTCTTTTCTTTACATTCTTTTCTATTCTGATAAGAAAGCGCTCTTAGTTCAGTTTCGGTAGAACGTGGGTCTCCAAAACCCGATGTCGTAGGTTCAAATCCTACAGAGCGTGATTTCTTCTTCATGGATTGGATCCAATTAAATTGAAATTAGACTGAAATGGATTCAGTCGCCTGCACAACAATTAGAATTTGACCTCCTGTGGATTAAAGAAAGGAGGAGGCCAATCAAAAAAAGAAATGTGAATTAATCAAAGGTCCAATTGATCGCCCCGCCTGTATTGTAAATATGCAGTTACGAATAATCCAGCCAAAGTAATAGGAATTAGACCTAACACGATTCCAAATAGAAAAACTTCAATCATTTCGATTTTATGAAAAGGAGAAAAAAGCGGTAATATCTATACCTAAATATTAATCCGAATTGGTGTGAATCTCAATGACCAAGAATTGGCACATTGACATGGTAAGTCACTCTAAAATACACAGAATCTCACAGAGGGATTTCTTTTCTGAATTGTTTCTAAAAAGTTTAAATAAGTCGTATCTTGCTCAGACCAATAAATAAAGCTGAAGTTATAGTTAAAGCCACTAGTAGAAAACCGAAATAACTGGTTATAATGAGCATGAAGGGGCTAAATGAAATATGGTATTTTTATACATAAGTTTCTAAAGTATTTACCTAAGTTTCCATTTTTCGAAAATAGTAAAATTTACAAAAATACCAATTGAAAGAATAAATTCAATTGAAAATTTTTGATTCATCTATCATTATAGACGGCACGAACAAAGATAAAGTGACAGGCATTTAAAATGAAACCGATTCATCATTTCTAAGATCTAGCCATCTCGCCGATTCCTATCAACCAAGTCGTCGAGAATAAATGAACTGAGTCGTGTAACTTCATTCAAAAAAGAAACTCCTTTTTAATTATTATTTTGAATTCTATTTTAGGGAATACTATGTTTTCCACTTTTTCGTTCGAAATAAAAAAAAAGCCTTTTCTTTGTAGCTAGATCCAAATTTGGATTGAGATCCAATCCAACAATTCATTATAACTTTATAACTTTCGATTCCAATTATTTTATTCTTTCTTTACTTTCTTTCATCGAATCACTCGACAATTAACAAATTCCTTAAAAA